GAGGTTGATAGCGAGATCTCGAACCAACTTATCGGTCTTATGGTATATCTCAGTATAGAGAATGATACCAAAGATCTCTATTTGTTTATAAACTCTCCCGGCGGATGGGTTATCCCTGGAGTGGCTATTTATGATACAATGCAATTTGTGCGACCAGATGTACAGACAATATGCATGGGATTAGCCGCTTCAATGGGATCTTTTATCTTGGCCGGAGGAGAAATTACCAAACGTCTAGCATTCCCTCACGCTCGGCGCCAATGAGGTTATTTGAGAGAAAAAAATAAGACTATGCCTTCGCCATATGAATATTAAGTAATAATAGCATGGCACTTTGAATTCGATATCAAAATAAAAAAATTTTTATTGTTTTTTCAAAACATTTGATTATGTATCGAGAGAGTAGTATGAGATAAAAGGTATTTCCTGTTTTTTATATTGGAGATTCCAGTTCAGCGTCACAAACTTTTTTATTTTCACACCGGGGGCTTAGTTGTATTCTGAAAGAGTTCGAAAATAAAAAAAAAAGATTATTTTTTTCCTTAATTTTACAAAAAGCAACTTTGGGATTGCTGAAACACAGACAAACCAAATAATCTTAATAATATATATATATAAAGCAACGGAACCATCATAGTATTTTTGAACTCCTACGAAAGGAAGGGTGGTAATTTGATCATTTACCGATCTGGGTCTGATAGATCCTATTTTTTTCTTTGATGGAAGGTAAAGGTCAATTTTATTATAGAGCCGTATGCAATGCATAAAAGATGCCCGTACGGTTGTGGTTGTTCAATTCTATCTTTTTTTATTCTTTATTTTTCTTTTCTATTCATCATGCAAAATAGAGGAACCCCTCTTTTGTTATACCATCAGGGTAATGATTCATCAACCTGCTAGTTCTTTTTATGAGGCACAAACGGGAGAATTTATCCTGGAAGCGGAAGAGCTGCTAAAACTGCGTGAAACCCTCACAAGGGTTTATGTACAAAGAACGGACAAACCCTTATGGGTTGTCTCGGAAGACATGGAAAGAGATGTTTTTATGTCAGCAACAGAAGCCCAAGCTTATGGAATTGTTGATGTTGTAGCGGTGGTTGAGTGAAAAGCCCGGATTTTTTTCGCGCAAATTCTCGATTTCCTATTTTATATTTTTGCTGAATTTACTATAAAATTAAATAGAAGTAATTAAAAATCATCAGGTTAGGATCGATCTAAACCAGCCCATTATTTATATGATATGATTCAACATGCCAACTATTAAACAACTTATTAGAAATACAAGACAGCCAATCAGAAATGTCACAAAATCCCCCGCGCTTCGGGGATGCCCTCAGCGTCGAGGAACATGTACTAGGGTGTATGTGCGACTCGTTCAGATCATGAGCTGGGATAAAAGAAAGAAAACCTTTTATAGTATCAATGATCAGTACCGGGGAATAGGATAGAATAGAAAAAGAAGTCCGTTAAATTCAGTATAAAAAAAAGAATCTATCCATTCTATTGTGTATGAAATTTATGGTTTCCATTGGTGCAAATCCAATCACCTCAATTTAAGATGAGAAGCAATTCTCCATTGGTAGCAAATGGTTATCCATTAAGCGGAGAAAATCCTACTTAAAAATAAAAACATAAAACTTAGGCCCCTCTTGCAAGAACGGACTAACAGGGTTAGCTACCCAGCCAACTTTCATAATTAAATACCGTTACTGTGTAAGTAGATCTAATCGTGAAAGACCTATTACTGGATAATTCATGGGTAGAGCCAAAGAATGTGAACTATACAAGTAACCAATAACATTGATTAAATGAAGTAAAGGCTCCGGTGTATAGAGAAAACCTCACCGTTTAAGAAGTAACCATATAAACGAAGGAAGCCACTATTTCTTTATCCATTTATATTTTTTATTTATTATATTTTGATACCTAGTAAAATGAAATTTCTTATTTCGAAGTGAAATGTCTAGAAAAAAGAAAAATAGCGGTCGGGAAGGTTATAGTAGCCAAAGTCATTGGAATTTTTAGTTTATACATTGGAAAAAAGCTTTGTTATTAATAGACTAGGAAAGGTAAAAAGAATAACTGAAAGAAAGGAAATCTATTAGTTATTCGTCAAAGTTTCATTTATTCAATGACCAGAATTAGACGGGGAAATATAGCTCGGAGACGTAGAACAAAAATTCGTTTATTTGCATCAAGCTTTCGAGGGGCTCATTCAAGACTTACTCGAACAATTACTCAACAGAAAATAAGAGCTTTGGTTTCGTCGCATCGGGATAGGGATAAGCAAAAGATAAATTTTCGCCGTTTGTGGATCACTCGAATAAACGCAGTAATTCGTGAAATAGGGGTATCCTATAGTTATAGTAGATTAATACACGACCTATATAAGAAACAGGTGCTTCTTAATCGTAAAATACTTGCACAAATAGCTATATCAAATAAAAATTGTCTTTATATGATTTCCAATGAGATCATAAAAGAAGTAGATTGGAAAGAATCCACCGGAATAATTTAAACGGAGTTCCCCGGAGAATGAACTCCGGGAGGGTAAAGTCAAAATAAATATGATAAAAAAATAGTAAAACTGAATGAACACACTCAAAAAAAATCTTTATTCTTGACCGATTCTTTTTTTTCTTACGACACGATAATTCAATCCATATTTTTCATATTTTTCGAACAAAACATCAATCTGCGTTTGAGTTCGGATTTTACTTTTTTTTAGTCAAGTGAAGAAAGAGTAAGCCTATTTATTTCTGGCTCGAAGACCCGCAGTTCTGGCGGTCGACTCGCTTCTTTCAAACTGTTTCTCATTATTAAGAAAAGGTAACAAAGATAAAATACGAGCTTGTTTTATAGCAATAGTAATTAATCGTTGTTGTTTCAAGGTCAATCTATTCACCCGTCTAGATAATATTTTTCCTTGTTCGCTAATAAATCGACTAATTAAACTCATGTTTCTATAATCAATTCGATCCCCCGATTGAATCGGGGGCAAACGCCTACGAAAAGATCGCTTGGATTTAAGAAAAGGCCGCTTGGATTTATCCATGGTTTGTTTAGTTTATTCCTTATCCCGAAAATCCTATTTCGGTCGGATCTAAAATGAATTAGAATAAATAGGATTTGGTTTGTTTATATTTAATTATGTTATATATAGAATATTTAACTATGTTCTATATAGAAATGTCATTTTTACCCTTCCTTGGAAGGGTTACATACAAGTGCTCGATTCGATCTATTTCTTTATCTCCCCATGAATCATATGTTTGTAACAAAATGGACAGAATTTTCTCAATTCCAATCGATTAGGCGTGTTGTGACGATTCTTTTCAGTAATATATCTGGAAATACCCGTTGATACCTTATTAACACCGTTTCGAACACAACCGGTACATTCCAAAATAACCGTTATTCGGACATCTTTTCCCTTGGCCATGAACCCCCTTTGGATTTTTGATTTACTCAACTCTTCTATTTTCGATCCGAAACGAAGAAGAAGGAAGGAAGGATAAATAGAAGTTATTAACTTGAAATCCAATTATGAAAACTTTCGCTGCAATCAATATACTAAAAAAATTTCTAAACTTTATTTCAAATTCAAATCACAGTATTTCATTTACATTTAAGTACCTTGTATAAGAGTCTTGTCCTAGATCTAGGCCCCACCCTGTTTATTCTACCTCCATCCCTAGTTAATTTTTGAATTGAATAATTTATTTAATTCAAACTTGAACCCAAGTCTCGAAGCTGTTGAATACACCTTTTCTTTTTTTCTCTTTCCTCCCTCTTATTCTAAAAGGGAAAAAAGAGAAAAAGGGGGCAAAGGATTAGTCACAAATATTTAATTGTATCTCGAATCTCCGTTATTTGGTACCGTATCAATAACTAGAATCAAAAAAAGGGGAATGTCAATGCATCTGGGAAAAAACGATTAATCTCTATCAATAGACCTGCTAAAGACCCGAACCATAGAGTACTTAATACCGGTGCCACGGAAAGATATGTTTTTAGATCTCGCATTGAAAAATCTCCTTCCTTCTTTTATTGTAATCTAAAATGGTAATACATAAATGATCAGATGCATATGCAGTTAAGAACCTTGTACACGGAATCCCTAATTCAAATTGAAATGTACAACTATCCAGTAAATAAAATTTTTTCTTAAAACATAAAAAAACGTTCCTCTCTTCCCGAGCATTCCCGAAAACTACTCATTTATTTTTACGACAGGTTCCGTTCCGTATTTCATACGTATATAAGACTTTTCTTTTACTATTATTATATGTTAAATGGGACCAAAAAGACGAAATGCCCATATAAATTGTATATATCAATGGAGGAAATAACGATGTGGAAAACAAAACAGGAATTCTATACAATGACACTGTAGACCAATTGGAGGGATGTAGCGCAGCTTGGTAGCGCGTTTGTTTTGGGTACAAAATGTCACAGGTTCAAATCCTGTCATCCCTACCTATTACTTCTTCGTTGAGCAGTAACGAGGGATTAATTAAGATCGATTCCAATATCCAATATTATATATAATATATTATATAATCGTTCATTATCATTAAACTGGGGTTAAAAAAGTGTCTTTACAGTCTTCTCTTTTCTGATAAGAAAGCGCTCTTAGTTCAGTTCGGTAGAACGCGGGTCTCCAAAACCCGATGTCGTAGGTTCAAATCCTACAGAGCGTGATTTCATCCTTATTTTTCTTAGATCAAATTAGACTGAAAGAGCTTCACTAACTTGAACCGCAATCTGAATTTGACCTCCTTTGTATTAAAGAAAGTAGGAGGTCAATCAAAAAAAGCGATAGTAATTAATCAAAGGTCCGATTGATCACCACGCCTATATTGTAAATATGCAGTTACGAATAATCCAGCCAAAGTAACAGGAATTAGACCTAACACGATTCCAAATAGAAAAACTTCAATCATTGCAATTTATTTGAAAGGAGAAAAAGGAGGTAATATCTATACCTAAATATTAAT